TCTCGATCGTGGGATATCATTGAGAAATAGGAATCTGTGTTATCAAAGGATTTCCTGCAATTATTTCTAGTATGGAATGAGTCAATCATCCACTTTGGTATCTTTTTGAACAAAAATGGTAATATCGTTCCTCCATTGATCAAGAATTTCGGTCTTTGGGAAGTATCATGATCATCTAATAAGAAGGGTTTCAATTTATTCAAATGAACGATTTGAACACCTATTGATTCTAACAACTGATTGCAGAGTTGAGCATTCGGACCTTTCAATTCATAGATGTGGATCTCGGACCTATGAATGGGAATATTCCCAATACTCACAAAGAAAAGGGGAAGTGACTTGGACAAAAAGGGAAGTGACTTGGACAAAAAGAAACGAAGTGACTTAGACAAATCTTGTTTGTCGATAGCCTCGGACCAATCAATCGAATATTGATTAATACGTAATCGATCGAACACTACTTGAAAACGGTTCTTCTGGTCAGAAATGAAATGTTCCAAATGTTCCTGGAAATTCTTGCTCCCATTGGACCATTTGTATCTATATGCATCAGGATCCCGATTCATGGATCTCTCGGTTCGAGAAATAAGAGGATCAAACCATTTCTTCTGATTAAAATTCGATAAATATTGGTTGATCATATATTTCATTATAGTTATATGATTCAGAGTCTCATTTCCTATTTGATCCCTTTGAATTTCATATTCGAAGTTGCGATCGGATCTATTCATTAAAAAGAATCGATTCGATACACTTCTTATGTACCCATAGGTGTTATATTGGATTTGCATCAGATTTCGGATCAATCTATATTGATTGACTGCCTCCATTGTGTTGTTGCTAGCAAATACCGCCGTTTTTATTTTTGGATCTTCCAAATCATTATCATTCCCGCAGTAGATACGGACCGAGTTTTTTCTGATCCTTCGATAAAAAGATTCATTCTCTTCATAAAAAAGAGGAGGTAGAATCAAAAAAGAAATCTTTTTTGATTCATCTCTGGAGTTGAATACCTTATTCAAGAATTTTTTTTGATCTAACCCGTAGGAATCAATAGAAAAGGCAAATCCCCTATGATACACCAGATCCGGCCCGGTTATTGATAGAGTGAATAGATCTGCCATTTCTTGAAATTTCTCTTCTGATTCAAAATCGTGGTGTAACGTGTATCCCCCCTTGTTCTGGCCATGGAATAGATGAAATAAATAAAAAAATGGATTTTTGTTCAAGAATGAAATCTTATTGGAACTGTCCATATCCGGTGCATCCTTCGGAACCATATCAGATCCCGGATCTGATGAAATAGGATGAATTGAGACGGTATTTTGTAAATACGTAATTATCTTGAATATATCAACCATTTCTTTATTTTCCGATCGCCTGGAAAGAACAAAAGAAACATCCTTTTTTTTATTCAAAAATTTCTGATCTCTAGTGGACCTCTCAGTATCAGTAGGATTCGAACCCAGATGAAGTTCTGACCATCTGTCAGAGAAAAAAGAACGAATTGATCTTGTAGGATTCCCAAGAAATTCTTCGATTTCTTCCGGAAGCAGATGATTATTCATCTGCTTCTCACGTTCCGCGAATAGCCGGGACATTGAGGAAGATCCAAAAAGGCATTTCGGGAATCGATCTGATTCTATCTCTGTTCCTTCCGTTTGAAGAAAGGAAGGATCCCAAAGAATCGATCTTTCTTTTTGAATATTTGACAATGCATTCCGTACCTTGCTAAAAAACCGATCCTTGTTTACCAACCACACATTGTCTAACCAAATCAAATTCTCTCTCGATACGTTCCTCAAAAAATCCGATTCGTGCTGATTCTTTCCCCAACTAACGAAGAGATCTTGGTGGAATTGCCACATATGAAATTGAGCACAATTTTGCAAAGAAATACCCCACTTGTTTCTCGAGAAGAGATGGGAAACATGCTCAATATAATTTGATTGAATAGTTGCCTCAGCCCCTTGTTGTTTGAAGAACCCCCCCCCTTCAATTGGTCTTTTTTCACGAAAAGCGGACATGAGATAACAAATCAAGTCTTTCCCTAAGACTTCGAATAGCTGTCCCGAATTCAAGTTGAGTATGTTTCGCTTCTTCCTCGGAGAAAGACGATCAAACAATTCCCAATCATGGTCCTTGCGGATCAGATCATCCGTATAGGATAAAAAAAGAAACTCCAGATATTTGCTATCTCTCTCTTTGAATGAGATCTCAATTCCAGCTACGGTTTTATTAGATACCTTACAACTAGAATCCCTCTTTTTTCCGATCCGGTTCCTCCACCACCGCGAACCCCGGTTAGATTCAGGCATGATACACTTTTTATTTATTGGGAGAACCCAAGTACTCTCTTGCGGATCCACGAAACAACTCTCAGAACTATTTTTCCCTTTTGGAAGATACAGGGGCGAAACAATCAACCTATTGATATTGCAAGACCAAAAAGATTCTTCCAATGTCTCATTTCTGGGTCCAATGGAATTCATAGGTATAGGAAAAAGCCCCATCAAATAGAGATTTTTTCTTTCGACAATCTTTCGATTGTTAATACGAGATATAAGGACCGCTACTACAAGCAGTACTATACCTTTGATCGTGAAATATCGATTGCTTCTTGAACCCTGTGAATCACGTGAAAGTAAGATACTCCAAATTCGGGGGTCAAAGAGTTTCATAAAACGTTCTTGGTGGAAAAGAATGTGAGTGAAAGATCCCACTGAATTGAATTTGGTCCATGAATCTAAGAGATATTGAGAATTCTTGATCTCTCTCAATATCTCTCTCAATTCGAAGATCCAGGATTTAAATTGATGTCCTCTCATTGATTCCTCCTAAAGATTTCATTTCAATTGGAATTTGGTTATTCACGATGTACGATGATCCCTGTTAAGCATCCATGGCTGAATGGTTAAAGCGCCCAACTCATAATTGGCAAATTCGTAGGTTCAATTCCTGCTGGATGCACGCCAATGGGAACGTTCAATAAGTCTATTAGAATTGGCTCTGTATCAATGGAATCTCATCATCCATACATACCGAATTGGTATGGTATATTCATACCATAACATATGAACAGTAAGAACTAGAATTCTTATCGATACTGGAACTCATAGGGAAGAAAATGGATTTATGGATGGAATCAAATATGCAGTATTTACAGAAAAAAGTATTCGGTTATTGGGGAACAATCAATATACTTCTAATGTCGAATCAGGATCAACTAGGACAGAAATAAAACATTGGGTCGAACTCTTCTTTGGCGTCAAGGTAATAGCTATAAATAGTCATCGAGTCCCCGGAAAGGGTAGAAGAATGGGACCTATTATGGGACATACAATGCATTACAAACGTATGATCATTACGCTTCAACCGGGTTATTCTATTCCACCTCTTATAGAGAAAAGAACTTAAAGCAAAATACTTAATAACACGGCAATACATTTATACAAAACTTCTACCCCGAGCACACGCAATGGAGCCATAGACAGTCAAGTAAAATCCAATCCACGAAATAATTTGATCCATGGACAGCGTCGTTGTAGTAAAGGTCGTAATGCCAGAGGAATCATTACCGCAGGGCATAGAGGGGGAGGTCATAAGCGTCTATACCGAAAAATAGATTTTCGACGGAATGAAAAAGACATATCTGGTAGAATCGTAACCATAGAATACGACCCTAATCGAAATGCACACATTTGTCTCATACACTATGGGGATGGTGAGAAGAGATATATTTTACATCCCAGAGGGGCTATAATTGGAGATACCATTGTTTCTGGTACAGAAGTTCCTATATCAATGGGAAATGCCCTACCTTTGAGTGCGGTTTGAACTATTGATTTACGTAATTGGAAGTAACCAATTAGGTTTACGACGAAACCTAGAAATCGATCACTGATCCAATTTGAGTACCTCTACGGGAGAAACCTCAGCAGAAAACTGTTGAGTAACGGCAGCAAGTGATTGAGTTCAGTAGTTCCTCATAGAAAATTATTGACTCTAGAGATATGGTAATATGGAGAAGACAAAATTGTTTGAAGCACGCACAGAACCGGAAGCACCCCTTGTTTCAAAGAGAGGAGGACGGGTTATTCACATTTAATTTGATGGTCAGAGGCGAATTAAAAGCTAAACAGTGGTAATTATAAAGATCCCCGGGGAAAAATAGAGATGTCTCCTACGTTACCCATAATATGTGGAAGTATCGACGTAATTTCATAGAGTCATTCGGTCTGAATGCTACATGAAGAACATAAGCCAGATGACGGAACGGGGAGACCTAGGATGTAGAAGATCATAACATGAGTGATTCGGCAGATTTGGATTCCTAATATATCCACTCATGTGGTACTTCATCATATGATTCATATAAGATCCATCTGTCTAGATATCATCATATACATCTAGAAAGCCGTATGCTTTGGAAGAAGCTTGTACAGTTTGGGAAGGGGTTTTTATTGATAAAAAGAAGAATCTACTTCAACCGATATGCCCTTAGGCACGGCCATACATAACATAGAAATCACACTTGGAAAGGGTGGACAATTAGCTAGAGCGGCAGGTGCTGTAGCAAAACTTATTGCAAAAGAGGGTAAATCGGCCACATTAAGATTACCATCTGGGGAGGTCCGTTTGATATCCAAAAACTGCTTAGCAACAGTCGGACAAGTGGGTAATGTTGGGGTGAACCAAAAAAGTTTGGGTAGAGCCGGATCTAAGCGTTGGCTAGGTAAGCGTCCTGTAGTAAGAGGAGTAGTTATGAACCCTGTAGACCATCCCCATGGGGGCGGTGAAGGGAGAGCCCCAATTGGTAGAAAAAAACCCACAACTCCTTGGGGTTATCCTGCGCTTGGAAGAAGAAGTAGGAAAAGGAAAAAATATAGTGATAGTTTTATTCTTCGTCGCCGTAAATAAATAGGAATATAGAAAATCGAATTTTTAGAATTTGAAATCATGTGATGGGCGAACGACGGGAATTGAACCCGCGCGTGGTGGATTCACAATCCACTGCCTTGATCCACTTGGCTACATCCGCCCCTTATCTAGCTAAAGGATTTTCTTTTTCCATATTGTATTTATTCTTACCTTCATACTTAGATCAATATATTGGGCATAGAATGCCAATTTTTAAAATGTAATAGTAATATAAGGAGTAATCCGCTGTGACACGTTCAATAAAAAAAAATCCTTTTGTAGCTAATGATTTATCGGAAAAAATTGAAAAACTAAATATAAGGGAGGAGAAAGAAATAATAGTAACTTGGTCTAGGGCATCTACCATTATACCCACAATGATTGGCCATACAATTGCTATTCATAATGGAAAGGAACATTTACCCATTTATATAACAGATCGTATGGTGGGTCATAAATTGGGAGAATTCGTGCCTACTCTCACTTTCGCAAGACATGCAAAAACCGATAATAAATCTCGTCGTTAATTTATTTTTTATTTTAGTAAAATAGGCAGTTTTTATTCATTTAGTGGGGGATAACCTTATGATAAATAGAAAGAACTCGCGTTGGAGTACAGAAATTAAAGCTTTAGCTCAACATAAACATATATGTATGTCTGTTTTCAAAGCACGAAGAGTAATTGATCAGATTCGCGGACGTTCCTATGAAGAAGCACTTATGATACTAGAACTTATGCCTTATCGAGCATCTTATCCCATTTTGAAATTAGTTTATTCCGCAGCAGCAAATGCAAGTAATAACATGGGCTTAAACAAAGCTTTTTTATTTATTAGTGAAGCTGAAGTCAACGCAGGTACTATTGTGAAAAAGTTAAGACCCCGGGCTCGAGGACGTAGTTATCCGATAAAAAGATCTACTTGTCATATAACAATTGTAGTGAGGGATAAATCTAAATTATTTAGAGATAATATAAAAATATGGGACAAAAAATAAATCCACTTGGTTTCAGACTTGGTACAACCCAAAGTCATCATTCCTTTTGGTTCGCACAACCACAAAATTATTCCGCAGGTGTACAGGAAGATGAAAAAATACGGAATTGTATCAAGGATTATGTACAAAAAAATAAGAGAACGTCCTCAGGTTTCGAAGGAATTGCACGTATACAAATAAAAAAAAGAATCGATTTGATCCAAGTCATAATCCATATTGGATTCCCTAATTTATTAATAGAAGGCCGAACACGAGGAATCGAAGAATTACAGATGAATGTACAAAAGGATTTTCATTCTGTAAACCGTAAACTTAACATTGCTATAACAAGAGTTGAAAACCCTTATGGACAACCTAATATTCTTGCAGAATATATAGCTTTACAATTAAAAAATAGAGTTTCATTTCGAAAGGCAATGAAAAAAGCTATTGAATTAACTGAACAAACGGATACAAAGGGAATTCAAGTACAAATTGCCGGGCGTATTGACGGAAAAGAAATTGCACGCGTCGAATGGATCAGAGAAGGCAGGGTTCCTCTACAAACAATTAGTGCTAAAATTGATTATTGTTCCTATACAACTCGAACTATCTATGGAGTATTAGGCATAAAAATTTGGATATTTGTAGACGAGAAATAATGTATCTTTACGAGAAATAATGTATCTTTATTTGTCTTGCCGTTCTGTCCAGCGATAGAACAAACGAAAAAGACATGACAAATTTCATTCTTTATTCCATTAAATCAAACAAAACCAAGCAATTCAAATTCTATATTCTATAAGATTTAATAAAAATTAGATTGACCATTTAGTATAAATGCTATGCTTAGTGTGTGACTCGTTAGTTTTTTAGAGTTTAGAGTGTAGTTGGATTAAAAAATTTTGACCAACCCTTACTATGAGCTTACTAACTATATAAACTTATAACCAACTTATAGCTTCGTATTGTCGAGATTCCAATAAACAGTCACTATATGACTGAATCAATCATATAGTTGGAGCAACTGAAATTTTTTAAAGGTTGTGAAGCAAAAATAAAGGGATGTGGATAAATGGAAGGATGATAGAAAGAGAGAATAAAAGTATCAATGATATATTATTCCAATATGTATGGTCTATAAATTATCTCACAAAGGCAGTGTGATAAAGCATCAATACTGATATAATATCAATAATTTTTAATTATTGATAAAGAGCCTTGGGTTAATAGAAACTAAGAAAATTGACTCAGGAACAAATTTTGTTGGGGCTCCATTGCGAAGTTTGGGCCTAACCATTAACGAAGAGGCTATAGGAACGACAGAACCCATGATTGCATAAGATTCCATTGAAAACAAATGAATCCTAATGATTCATTGGGGGGGATGGCGGAACGAACCAAGAACAAATTTATTTATTCTAAAAGTAAAAGGTCTGACCCGACGAATAAAGCACGAAAGAGTTAATATTCGCCCGCGAAACCTGTAGTAATATTAATGAATCATTTCATTCGCGAGGAGCCGGATGAGAAGAAACTCTCATGTCCGGTTCTGCAGTAGAGATGGAATTTAATTAATAAAGAACCATCAACTATAACCCCAAAAGAACAAAATTTCGTAAACAACATAGAGGAAGAATGAAGGGAATATCTTTTCGAGGCAATCATATTTGTTTCGGCGGATACGCTCTTCAAGCACTTGAACCCGCTTGGATCACGGCTAGACAGATAGAAGCAGGACGAAGAGCAATGACACGATATGCACGTCGTGGCGGAAAAATATGGGTACGTATATTTCCCGACAAACCTGTTACAGTAAGACCCGCAGAAACACGTATGGGTTCGGGGAAGGGGGCCCCCGAATATTGGGTATCCGTTGTTAAACCGGGTCGAATACTTTATGAAATGGGCGGAGTATCAGAAACTGTAGCCAGAGCAGCTATTAAAATAGCTGCGCGTAAGATGCCTATACGAACTCAATTCGTTATTGAGGGATAGGGATGCATAAAAAAAAAAAAAAAAAAAAAGAAAGGCGATGATGAAAAAATATAGGTTTATTTTTTTTTTTAGACAGACAATATTTCTTTTTATTTATTTTTCTTTTGCAACGAAATAACAGATTAAAATAAAAATGATATGATTCAACCTCAGACTCTTTTGAATGTAGCGGATAATAGTGGAGCTCGAAAATTGATGTGTATTCGAATCTTAGGAGCTGGTAACCAACGATATGCTCATATTGGTGACGTTGTTGTTGCCGTAATCAAAGAAGCAGTACCAAATATGCCTTTAGAAAGATCAGAAGTTATTAGGGCTGTAATTGTGCGTACATGTAAAGAACTCAAACGTGACAACGGCATAATAATACGATATGATGACAATGCCGCGGTTGTTATTGATCAAGAAGGAAATCCAAAAGGAACTCGAGTTTTTGGTGCAATCGCTCGGGAATTGAGACAGTTGAACTTTACTAAAATAGTTTCATTAGCTCCTGAGGTATTATAAATACTAATAGTATATTTAACTATGATATAGCGGGGTATCCGAGAGGGGTCAAGTCAATTAGTAGATTGTGTATCACGCATATATTTTTAATTAATATAAAATATAAATTGAATTTTTTATTATTCAAAAAAAAAAAAAATAAAAACATGTTGATTATATCAAAATTAGGGGGTACCAATAATTATAGTTCACCATGGGTAAGGATACTATTGCCGATATAATAACTTCTATAAGAAATGCTGACATGGATAAAAAAAGAACGGTTCGAATAGCATCTACTAATATTACCGAAAACATTGTGAAAATACTTCTACGAGAGGGTTTTATCGAAAACGTTCGTAAACATCAGGAAAGTAACAAATGTTTCTTGGTTTTAACCCTACGACATAGAAGGACTCGAAAGGGAATATATCGAACTATTTTAAAACGTATCAGCCGACCAGGTCTACGAATCTATTCCAACTATCAACGAATTCCTAAAATTTTAGGTGGAATGGGGATTGTAATTCTTTCTACTTCTCGAGGTATAATGACAGATCGAGAAGCTCGACTAGAAAAAATTGGGGGAGAAATTTTGTGTTATATATGGTGATCTTACACCCCTTCCTCCTGTTATCTTAATTTTCTCTCTAACTTACGGGAGACGTATAATTTATAGAATTCGCAACAAGGATTCGAACTTTTAGTTGATTTTTTTAAACATTACTTTCGTGAGGATACAATTTGAAATTAACAAAAAGAAATAAACTTATTTTTCCAAGGAATAAATTCATAATTAAGGTAAGGAATAAGAAATATGAAAATAAGGGCTTCTGTTCGTAAAATTTGTGAAAAATGTCGACTTATCCGTAGGCGTGGACGGATTATAGTGATTTGTTCCAATCCGAGACATAAACAGAGACAAGGGTAATCTTTCTAAACTAAATATCTTTCTAAACTAAATAAAGAACTTTCTAAAATAAAAAGAAGGACCCGTGTAAGTGTAAAAGAATCTGTTTTAACATGAGATGGATATCTCCGTATCTTTCCGTATATTTCTGACTCATATTTATGAGATGATAAAATATGACAAAACCTATCCCAAGAATTAGTTCGCGTAAGAATGGGCGTATTGGTTCGCGTAAGAATGGACGTAGAATACCAAAAGGTGTTATTCATGTTCAAGCAAGTTTCAACAATACCATTGTAACTGTTACAGATGTACGAGGGCGGGTAGTTTCTTGGGCCTCCGCGGGTACTTCTGGATTCAAAGGCACAAAAAGAGGGACACCTTATGCGGCTCAAGCAGCAGCTATAAATGCTATTCGTACAGTAGTTGATCAGGGCATGCAACGAGCAGAAGTTATGATAAAAGGACCCGGTCTTGGAAGAGATGCAGCATTACGAGCCATCCGTAGAAGTGGTCTACTATTAAGTTTCGTGCGCGATGTAACACCTATGCCACATAATGGATGTCGACCTCCTAAAAAAAGACGTGTGTAGGAATAAGAATTAAATGGATTTCAAGAGAAATAAATAATTCAATAATCTGATTAAATAATAATATTTAGTATGGTTCGAGAGGAAGTAGGAGGGTCCACTCGAACATTACAGTGGAAGT